AATGAAATGCCTGAAAAAGGATTATTTTGATAGAATAAAACATGTAAATTTTTTTACTTTCATTAATATTCTAATTAAAAATTATAATTAATAGAATTAAACTACCACTAAAAATTTCAAAAATTTTTGTACATCTTATACTAAATTATAAAATAATTAAATAATTATTAAAAAGATAAGCTAAATAAAGCTTTTAGGCTCATACCCTGACTATGAATTTATAATTCTCTTTTTAATAAACAAAAATTTTAAATTTTTATTTTTTAATTTATTAATTATAAGAACATTAATTTCTATTAGATCAACTTCCTGAATAGGAATATGAATAGGTTTAGAAATAAACCTTCTAGCTATTATTCCCCTCATATATAGAAGAATAAGCTGTACTTCATCAGAAGCATCTGTAAAATATTTTATTGTTCAAACAATTGCTTCCTCTATTATTATTATTAATATTACAATAGTAATAATTAATTTTAATATTCCAAGAAATTTTAATATTTTAAACTTTAATCTTATTATAATAAATTCTGCTTTTTTAATCAAAATTGGAATAGCCCCATTTCATTTTTGATTTCCAGAAATTATTTATGGTCTTACATGATTTAATTCATTAATTATTTTAACATGACAAAAAATTGCACCTATAATTCTTTTTATATTCAATATAACTAATAATATATTTACAGTATTTGTTATTATTACTTCAGCAATTATTAGAAGAATATCAAGACTAAACATAATTAACCTTAAAAAAATTCTAGCATTTTCATCAATTAATCATATAAGATGAATAATAAGAATAATAGTTTTTAGAAAAACAATTTGAATAATCTATTTTCTAATTTATACTCTTTCAACTTTTATTCTAATTTGATTTATAAATAAAATAAAAATTCTATTTATTAATCAAATTTCCTTTCTAAATAATAACAAGGAAATAATTATATTTTTTATTCTTGGATTTGTGTCATTTATAGGATTGCCCCCAACAATCGGATTTATTTCAAAATGATTAACAATTCAAGTTTTAATTAGAGAAAAATGATTATTCCTATCAATTATTCTTATTATTTTAACAATTTTTATAATCTTTGTTTATTTTCAATTAATAATTTTTTCTATTTTATTTAATTCAAAAAAAAACAATTTTTTAAAGGTAAATAAAATTTTATTTACCAATCTTTCAATTATTAATTTTTTTAATATCACAGGTTTAATCCTAGTAACATTAATCTTTAATTAATTTTTAGTTGTAAATTCATATAATCTAAAAATTAAATTTTTAAAATAAAATTTTAAATTTTCCTCACAAACTTAAATTTAAACCAAAAATTAAAAATTTAAGTTTAAACACCCTAAGTAACCTTAAACCTTTAGCTAACCTAAGGTATCTTAGATTAGCTTAGGTTAACTTAGGTTAGCTTAGGTTAACTTAGGTTGACTTAGGTTAACTTAGGTTGACTTAGGTTAACTTAGGTTGACTTAGGTTAACTTAGGTTGACTTAGGTTGACTTAGGTTGACTTAGGTTAACTTAGGTTGACTTAGGTTGACTTAGGTTAACTTAGGTTAACTTAGGTTAACTTAGGTTAACTTAGGTTAACTTAGGTTGACTTAGGTTGACTTAGGTTAACTTAGGTTAACTTAGGTTGACTTAGGTTGACTTAGGTTGACTTAGGTTAACTTAGGTTAACTTAGGTTAACTTAGGTTAACTTAGGTTGACTTAGGTTGACTTAGGTTGACTTAGGTTGACTTAGGTTGACTTAGGTTAACTTAGGTTAACTTAGGTTAACTTAGGTTGACTTAGGTTAGCTTAAGTTAGCTTAAGTTAGCTTAAGTTAGCTAGGTTAACTAGGTTAACTAGGTTAACTAGGTTAACTAGGTTAACTTAGGTTAGCTAAAGTTAGCTAAAGTTAGCTAAAGTTAGCTTAAGTTAGCTTAAGTTAGCTAGATTAACTAGGTTAACTAGGTTAACTAGGTTAACTTAGGTTAGCTAAAGTTAGCTAAAGTTAGCTAAAGTTAGCTAAAGTTAGCTTAAGTTAGCTTAAGTTAGATAGGTTAGCTTAGGTTAGCTTAGGTTAGCTAGATTAGCCAGGTTAGCCAGGTTAGCCAGGTTAGCTAAATTAGCTAAATTAGCTAGATTAGCCAGATTAGCTAGGTTAGCTAGGTTAGCTAGGTTAACTAGATTAGCTAGGTTAACTTAGATTAGCTAAAGTTAGCTTAAGTTAGCTAGATTAGCTTAAGTTAGCTAGATTAGCTTAAGTTAGCTAGATTAGCTTAAGTTAGCTAGGTTAACTAGATTAGCTTAAGTTAGTTAGATTAGCTTAAGTTAGTTAGGTTAACTAGATTAGCTTAAGTTAGTTAGATTAGCTAAATTAGTTTAAGTTAGCTAAAGTTAGCTAAATTAGTTTAAGTTAGCTAAAGTTAGCTAAACTTAGCTAGGTTAACTAAATTAGCTAGGTTAGCTAAATTAGCTAGGTTAGCTATGTTAGCTTAAGTTAGCTAAAGTTAGCTTAAGTTAGCTTAAGTTAGCTAGGTTAGCTTAAGTTAGCTAGGTTAGCTTAAGTTAGCTAAATTAGTTTAAGTTAGCTAAAGTTAGCTAAAGTTAGCTAGATTAGCTTAAGTTAGCTAAAGTTAGCTAAAGTTAGCTTAAGTTAACTTAAGTTAACTTAAGTTAGCTAGATTAACTAGATTAGCTTAAGTTAACTAGGTTAGCTTAGATTAGCTAAATTAGTTTAAGTTAGTTTAAGTTAGCTTAAGTTAGCTAAGTTAGCTTAAGTTAGCTAAGTTAGCTTAAGTTAGCTAAGTTAGCTTAAGTTAACTAAAGTTAGCTTTAGTTAGCTAGGTTAACTAAGTTAGCTTAAGTTAGCTTAAGTTAGCTAAGTTAGTTAAGTTAGCTTAAGTTAGCTTAAGTTAGCTAAGTTAGCTTAAGTTAGCTTAAGTTAGCTAAGTTAGCTTAAGTTAGCTTATTTAAATTATTCTTTTACTAACCCCCCCAAAAAAAAAAAAAAAGAAGAAGGATTTAAGTTAATAAAACTAGTAACCTTCAAAGTTACCATTAAATATTTTGTTTAAGCCTTAGAATAATATATTCACCTTTAAATTTGCAATTTAAAATCAAGTTTATGAATACAAGACTTGAATCAACCTTTTTTTAATAAAAAAAAATATAAATAATTATTTAAAAATAGTGAAAGAAAAATTTTTCGTTAATAAATTTACAATTTATTGCCTTTACCTCAGCCATTTCACTTAACAAATGATTATTCTCAACAAATCATAAAGATATTGGAACTCTTTATTTTATTTTCGGTGCATGATCTGGATCTCTTGGATTAGCCTTAAGACTATTAATTCGAGCTGAACTTGGAACTCCAGGAACTTTAATTGGAAATGACCAAATTTATAATGTTATTGTAACAGCTCATGCTTTTATTATAATTTTTTTTATAGTTATACCTATTATAATTGGAGGATTTGGTAATTGATTGGTTCCTCTAATATTAGGAGCTCCTGATATAGCATTCCCACGAATAAACAATATAAGATTTTGATTCCTTCCTCCTTCATTAATATTTCTTTTAATAAGAAGAATAGTTGAAAGAGGAGCAGGAACAGGATGAACAGTTTATCCACCTCTTTCAGCTAATATCGCTCATAGAGGTCCTTCTGTTGATTTAGCAATTTTTAGACTTCACATAGCAGGAATTTCTTCAATTCTTGGAGCAGTAAATTTTATTTCTACAATTATAAATATAAAGCCTCCAAGAATAAAATTTGACCAAATACCTTTATTTGTTTGGTCAGTAGGAATTACAGCTCTTCTTCTTCTTCTATCTCTACCTGTTTTAGCAGGAGCAATTACTATATTATTATCTGATCGAAATTTAAACACCTCATTTTTTGACCCAATAGGAGGAGGAGACCCAATTCTTTATCAACATTTATTTTGATTCTTTGGACATCCAGAAGTTTATATTTTAATTCTACCAGGATTTGGTTTAATTTCTCACATTGTTTCTCAAGAAAGAGGAAAAAAGGAAACATTTGGTTGTATTGGTATAATTTATGCTATATTAGCAATTGGTTTACTTGGCTTTGTTGTTTGAGCTCATCATATATTTACTGTAGGAATGGATGTTGATACACGTGCTTATTTTACTTCAGCAACTATAATTATTGCTGTTCCTACTGGTATTAAAATTTTCAGATGATTAGCAACTCTTCATGGTTCAAAAATTGATTGAACTCCTCAAATATTATGAGCAACAGGATTTATTTTCCTCTTTACAGTAGGGGGATTAACAGGAGTAATTTTAGCTAATTCTTCTATTGATATTATTCTTCATGATACATATTATGTTGTAGCTCATTTCCATTATGTTCTTTCTATAGGAGCTGTTTTCGCTATTATAAGAGGATTAGTTAATTGATTCCCTTTAGTAACAGGAGTTTCTATAAATCAAACACATTTAAAAATTCAATTCTTTTCTATATTTATTGGTGTAAATCTTACATTTTTCCCCCAACATTTCTTAGGATTAGCAGGTATACCTCGACGATACTCAGACTACCCTGATCTATTTATATCCTGAAATGTTGTTTCATCAATTGGTTCATTAATCACAACAATTAGAGTAATTTTTTTTATTTATATTATTTGAGAAAGTTTAGTTTCTTTAAATAAATCAGTTTCATCAATTCAACTTCCGTCATCAATTGAATGATTACAAAAAAATCCTCCTATAGAACATAGATACCCTGAACTCCCAATAATTAAAATCTATCTAATATGGCAGATTAGTGCAATGAATTTAAGATTCATATATAAAAATTTTTTTTTATTAGAATTTTATTTAAATGATAAGATGACTAGATTTAAATTGTCAAAATAGAGCAACACCATTAATAGAACAACTTTCATTTTTCCATAACAACACAATAATAATTTTAATTGTTATTACTATAATTGTTGCCTATATTATAATTTCAATTGCTTTCAATAATAAAGTTAATCGATTTCTTCTTGAAAATCAACAAATTGAATTAATTTGAACTATTACACCAGCTTTAACACTTTTACTAATTGCTCTTCCATCATTAAAAATTCTTTATATACTTGAAGAAACTTTAAAGCCTAACCTATCAATTAAATCAATTGGCCATCAATGATTTTGATCCTATGAATATTCAGATTTTCAAAATGTAGAATTTGAATCTTATCTTCTTAATGAAAGAAATTCTTTAAACAATTTTAATTTCCGATTATTAGATGTTGATAATCGATTAGTTTTACCCTTCTATTCACAAATTCGTATAATTGTAACCTCAACTGATGTTATTCATTCCTGAACAATTCCATCAATAGGATTAAAAGTTGATGCAACCCCAGGACGTCTTAATCAAATAATATTTTTTCTTAACCGATCAGGTCTATTCTTTGGACAATGTTCAGAAATTTGTGGAACTAATCATAGATTTATACCAATTGTTATTGAAAGAATTTCCCCTAATCATTTTATTAAATGATTAAAAAATAAAATCTAATTTTTCATTAGATGACTGAAAGTAAGTACTGGTCTCTTAAACCATTCTATAGTAGCCTAACATCTACTTCTAATGAAAAATTTAGTTAAATTTATAACATTAGTTTGTCAAACTAAAATTATTTTATTAAATAATTTTTAATTCCACAAATAGCACCTTTAAGTTGATTAAACCTATTTTTATTTTTTATCATAATTTTCTTAATTTTTAACTCTCTTAATTTCTTCTATTTTAATAAATCTTTTAAAAGACAAGAAAAAAAAACTTCTAGTCTTTTAAACAAAATCTCCTGAAAATGATAAGAAATCTTTTCTCTTCATTTGACCCATCATCAAGAATAAACTTATCATTAAATTGATTAAGAGCAATTCTAAGACTTTTAGTTTTACCAACAATTTTTTGATTAATTCCCTCACGATTTTCTATAATTTGAAATAAAATTTTATTTAACTTAAATAAAGAATTTAAAATTTTATTAAACATAAATAATAACAAAGGATCAACATTAATTTTTATTTCATTATTCACAATCATTTTAATTAATAATTTAACAAGATTATTTCCTTATGTTTTTTCTTCAACCAGACATATAACATTTAATCTTTCTCTTGCTTTACCAATATGATTAAGATTTATACTATTTGGATGAATTAATAATTATATTCATATATTTGCTCATCTTGTTCCTCAAGGAACTCCTCCAGCTCTTATACCATTTATAGTATGTATTGAAACAACAAGAAATATTATTCGACCTTTAACCTTAGCTATTCGATTAACTGCTAATATTATAGCAGGACATCTATTATTAACTCTTCTTGGAAATTCAGGAAGAAAAATTTCTATAATAATTCTTAGAATTCTTATTATTTCTCAATTAATATTGTTTGTTCTTGAATCAGCAGTTGCTATAATTCAAGCATATGTTTTCTCTATTCTTAGAACTCTTTATTCCAGAGAAGTAAACTAATGAAAAATAATCATTCTTTCCATTTAGTTGATGTAAGACCTTGACCTATTCTAGGAGCATTTAGTTCATTTTCATTATTAATAGGTATAACAAAATGGTTTCATATTTATGATAATAGACTTCTTTTATTAAGAATATTAACAACTCTAATAATTATATACCAATGATGACGAGATATTACACGAGAAAGATCTTTTTTAGGTCTTCATTCTTCTTTTGTATCAAAAGGACTTCGTTGAGGAATAATTCTTTTTATTACTTCAGAAGTATTTTTCTTTTTATCATTTTTTTGAAGATTCTTTCACAGAAGTTTAGCTCCTTCTATTGAATTAGGAATAAACTGACCACCTATAAATATTGAAACTTTTAACCCAACACAAATTCCTTTGTTAAACACCCTAATTCTTGTAAGATCAGGAATTACTGTTACATGAGCACATCATAGTCTAATAGAAAATAATTATTCTCAAGCTATAATTAGATTAGCCTTTACTATTATTTTAGGAATCTATTTTTCTTTACTTCAAGGCTATGAATATTTTAATTCAAGTTTTACAATAGCAGACTCAGTTTATGGATCAACATTCTTTATAGCAACAGGATTTCATGGGTTACATGTTCTTATTGGAACAATCTTTCTTGCAACCTGCTTTTTTCGATTAAATAATATTCATTTTTCAAAGATTAATCATTTTGGATTTGAAGCTGCAGCTTGATACTGACATTTTGTTGATGTTGTTTGATTATTTCTATACCTTTCTATTTACTGATGAGGTAGATAAATAAATTTTTATTTATATAGTATAAATTATTATATTTAACTTCCAATTAAAAGATCTTTTTTTAAGTATAAATAATTATTTTATTAACTATATTAATAACACTAATTTTTTTAATCACAATTATATTAATTGTAATTGTAAATATCTTTTCTAAAAAATCCTTTATTGACCGTGAAAAAGCATCACCATTTGAATGTGGGTTTGACCCTAAATCATTTCCTCGAAACCCATTTTCTCTTCAATTCTTTTTAATTGCTATAATCTTTTTAATTTTTGATATTGAAATTTCTCTTATTATTCCAATAGTTATTTTACTAAAAATTTCCAGATTAACAAACTTTAGATTATTAATTATATTTTTTTTAGTAATTTTAATTCTAGGTTTAATTCATGAATGAAATCAAGGCTCCTTATCATGAGCTAAATAAACTAGGATAATAATTTAAATTAAAATATTTAATTTGCATTTAAAAAATATTGAAAAATTTATCTTAAATAAGAATCAATTTTTGAACCTAGTTTCGACCTAGATCTATGATGTTTATTCATCCTTATTTAATTGAAACCAAAAAGAGGTATATTACTGTTAATAATAAAACTGAGGTTATAACCTCCAATTAAAGAAATATATAATTTTAAGAAAAAGCTTCTAACTTTTTTCTTTAGCAGTGGAATCTGTTAATATTTCTTGTTATACTAAAATTTATTAATTTATATAGTTTAAAAAAAACCTTACATTTTCATTGTAAAATTATATTATTTATTATAAATATTTTAAAGTTAAAAACTTCCCTAATATCTTCAATATTATGCTCTAAACTATAAGCTATTAAAATTTTAAATTATTTGAATATAAACAATTCAAACTAAAAAAATAAATATATAAATTTTAATATTTCTAACTAAAAAAGATTGAAAGCCTATAGAAATATTTTTAAAATTTCTGTAAATATTTTGTCTTCCAATATATTCAACCCATCCTTGATCAATTAACTTCTTAAATCTTACACCTAAATTTAAAAAATAAAAGTTTAGACCTAATGTTGAAATTACTGGAAGATTTCATATACCAGAAACAAATATATAAAAATATAAACTTTTATTTATAAAAATATAAAAATAATCAAAAAAAACTGATAAAAAATTTCCTACTATTATACCTCTTAAAATATAAATTAAAACTATAAACTTTATAATTATAGGAATACAAATAAAATATAATGAATCAAATATTATTCAATTTATTATTCTTCCTCCAAAGACTACAAAAAAAATTAAACCTATTATTCCCTTTAATATTGTTTTTCCTTCTATAATATTTATATAAACTATTAAATTATTTTTTCTTATTAAAACAAACTTTGTTAAACGATAAGAATAACTAACTGTTAATCCAATAGAAAAATAAAAAACAAAATAAACAAATAAATTTAAATAAGTTATTGATATAAATTCTAAAATTAAATCCTTTGAGTAAAATCCAGTTAAAAATGGTAAACCACATAAAGAAAGATTAGAAATATTTAAAAATAAACAAGTTAATGGTATTTGTATTCTTAAACCACCTATAAAACGAATATCTTGACATCCACCTAAATTATGAATAATTATTCCTATACATATAAATAATAAAGCCTTAAATAAAGCATGTATAAGAAGATGATAATATGCTAAAATATAATCCCCTAAAGACAAAACTCTAATTATTAATCCCAATTGTCTTAAAGTTGAAAGAGCAACAATTTTTTTTAAATCATATTCAAAATTAGCTCCTAAACCAGCTATAAATATAGTTAATAAAGAAATAAATAATAAAAATGCTAATATATAATAATTTATTGAATAATTAAAACGAATTAACAAATATACCCCTGCTGTTACTAATGTAGATGAATGAACAAGAGAAGAAACTGGTGTTGGAGCAGCCATAGCAGCTGGAAGCCAGGAAGAAAAAGGAATTTGAGCTCTCTTAGTTATTCCTGCTAAAATTACAAATATTATAATTAAATTCATATAATAATCATTAAATTTAAAATCCAAATAATAAATAAAATTTCAACTACCATAATTTATTATTCAAGCAATTCTTATTAATAAAGCAACATCACCAATTCGATTAGACAAAGCTGTTAATATACCCGCATTAAAAGATTTAACATTTTGATAATAAATTACTAAACAATAAGAGATTAAACCTAGCCCATCCCAACCTAATAAAATTCTAATTAAATTAGGTCTAATAATTAAAAATATTATAGAAACAACAAATAAAACAACTAAAATAATAAAACGATTTAAATTTAAATCTCCATGTATATATTCATATCTATAATAAATTACTATAGAAGAAATTAATAAAACAAATCTTATAAATAATAAAGATATTCAATCCAATAAAACAGATATACAAACAATTGAAGAATTTAAATTAAACACTTCATATTCAATTATTAAACTAAAATCATTAAGAAAAAAAAAAGTTCTTAAACTAAAAGTTACAAGTATAAAAATAAAAATATATCTTCATCATAAAATTATTTAAAATAACATTTTATAACTTTGATTCCACAAATCAATATTTTTCTTAAACTATTTAAATTAAAATTTAAACCATTAAATCTCTTACAAAAATTAATAAATTTAAAGGAACTCAGTGAAGTAATAATGTTAAATATTCACGAATATACCCAGAATAAAAATAATAAGTTATATTTCTTGATTTACCATGTTGACTAAAAGAATATAAGTACAATCTATAGGAAGCTCTAAAAAAAGATACTAATATAATAATTATTACCAAATTTAAATTTCACCAAATAAGTCTATTAATAATTATAATTTCACCCAATAAATTTAACGAAGGAGGGGCAGCTATATTTGAAGAACAAAATAAAAATCATCAAAAAGTTAAATTAGGTATATAATTAATTAACCCCTTTCTTAAAAATAAACTTCGTGTACCAAGTCGTTCAAAAGATATATTTGATATACAAAAAAGACCTGATGAACAAAGACCATGAGCTAATATTATAATAAAAGCCCCTGTAACCCCTCATAATCTGAAAGTAAAAATTCCTGCTAAAACAAGTCCTATATGAGAAACAGAAGAATAAGCAATTAAAGCCTTTATATCACTTTGAACAAGACACATTAATGAAACAATTAAACTACCAACTAATCTTAAAGAAATAAAAATAATTCTTAAATCATTAATAATAAAAATAAAAATTTTTATTAAACGTATTAAACCATACCCACCTAATTTTAGTATAATACCAGCCAAAATTATTGAACCAGATACAGGAGCCTCTACATGAGCCTTAGGAAGTCATAAATGAACAAAATATATAGGAATCTTAACCATAAAAATTATAGTCAAACAAAAAAATAATAAATAAGAATTTAAATATATTAATTTAAAAAATTCTAATGAATTAAATTTATTATATAAATAAAAAATAGAAATTATTATAGGAAGAGAAGTTAAAAGCATATAAAAAAATATATAAATTCCAGCTTGAATTCGTTCAGGCTGATACCCTCATCCTAAAATTAAAATTAATGTAGGAATAACTCTAATTTCAAAAAAAATATAAAAAATAAATAAATTTATTGATCTAAAAACTAAATATAAACTAATTATTAAAACTAATAATATTAAAATAAATATATTTCTATAAAAATTTATTGTAATAATTTTTTCTCTTGCTAGAATTATTAACCCCAAAATTCATAAAGTTAATAAAATAAAAAAATAAGAAATATAGTCGCAACCTAAAAATATAGAAACATTATAAAAATTCTTTCTAAAAGAAAAAGTTATTATAAATATAAAAAATAAAATAAAAAATAAAAGTGAAATTAATCATTCTATTTTTTTTTTAAAACTTAAAGGAATCAAAAATAATATAAAAAATAAAAATTTTATCATAAAACATTAAAAGTTTGGAAATAATCATTTCCATAAGAACGAATTAAAGAAACTAAAATTGATAAACCTAAAGTTCCTTCACATACTCTTATAGTTAAAAAAACCATAATAAAATAATATTCATAGTTTATATAAATTATTAAAATAAATAATCCAAAGTAAACATAAATAACTAAAAATTCTAAACTTATTAATATTAATAAAAAATGTTTAGACTTCAATGTTAAAATAACTAAACTAATCAGACATATAAAAAAAAATAAATTATTAATAAGTTTTAATAGTTTAAAAAAAACACTGATCTTGTAAATCAGAAATATGTAAATACTTTTAAAACTTCAAAAAAATTAAAACTAATATCTTTAATCTCCAAAATTAATATTTTTAATTAAACTATTTTTTGAATTAATTAATGACAATAATAACTATTATTATTATTTTTCTTTCTATTAGACCCATCTTCTTAACCCATCCATTATCTATGGGATTAAATTTATTAGTCCAAACAATTGCAATTGCAATAATTACAGGTTTAATATCATTAAATTTTTGGATTTCTTACCTTCTTTTTCTTGTAATAGTTGGAGGAATATTAATTCTATTTATATACATAACAAGAATTGCTTCTAACGAAAAATTTTCATTTTCCAAAATACTAATAATTTTAACAATAATATTTTTTATCTTAGCATGTTTAATTTTTATTTTAAACCCAAAACTAAATATTTTTCCAGTAAAAAATATTGATTCAATTGAATTTATAAAATTTTCAACCTATGAATTATCACCAAACAAATATTTTATTAATAACTCAAAATTTATTCTAAGAATTTTAATTATTTATTTATTTATCACCTTAATTGCAATTGTAAATATTTCTAAAAATTCTTTAGGGCCTTTACGACAAAAAAATTAATGAAAACAATAAAAAAACATGTTATTCTCAAATTAGTTAATATAACTTTAATTGATTTACCAACACCAAGAAATATTTCAATTTTCTGAAATTTTGGATCTTTACTAGGAATATGTTTAACAATTCAAATTTTGACCGGACTTTTTTTAACTATACATTATTGTCCTAATATTGATAGAGCATTCAGAAGAGTTGTTCATATTATACGAGATGTAAATTATGGATGATTTATTCGAACAACACATGCTAATACAGCTTCACTTTTCTTCATTTGTTTATATATACATATTGGACGAGGAATATATTATAGATCATATTTTCTAAAAGAAACATGAAATGTAGGAGTTATTTTAGTTCTTCTTGTGATAGCAACAGCCTTTCTTGGATATGTTTTACCATGAGGACAAATATCATTCTGAGGAGCAACAGTAATTACTAACCTTATTTCGGCAATTCCTTACTTAGGAAATTACATTGTTCAATGAATTTGAGGGGGTTTTGCTATTGATAATGCTACATTAAATCGATTTTTCGCATTTCATTTCATTTTACCATTTATTATTTTAGCAATAGCAATAGTTCATCTAGTCTTTCTTCATCAAACAGGTTCTAATAACCCATTAGGAACAAAAAGAGACTTATACAAAATTATATTCCACCCTTATTTTTCATTTAAGGACCTAGCAGGATTTTTAATTGCAGTTATAGGATTAATAATAATTACATTAACAGATCCTAACATACTAGGTGACCCTGAAAATTTTATTCCAGCTAATCCTTTAGTTACTCCTCCCCACATTAAACCAGAATGATATTTTTTATTTGCTTATGCTATTCTTCGTTCAATTCCTAACAAACTAGGAGGAGTATTAGCTTTATTCTTTTCAATTTTAATTTTATTTTGTCTTCCATTATTAAAAAAAAAAATACAAAATAATAAATTTTACCCATTAAATAAATTAATTACATGAATTTTCTTTGTTATAGTAATATTATTAACATGAATTGGTGCATGCCCAGTAGAAGACCCTTATATTTTAATTGGACAATTATTAACAGTTCTATACTTCATTAAATTCCCAGTTTTATTTATAGCATCAAGACTCTGAGATAAAATTATATTTAATAATTAAAAATTAGTTAATGAACTTGAAACAAGTATATATTTTGAAAATATAAAAAAAGATAATTAATTTCTTATTAACTTATTATACTAAATTTTATTAACTAAATAATAAAACTAAATAAAAAAAGTTTTAAACCAAAAAAATAAAATAAATAAAATAATGAAACAGATAAAAATCTCTTTCAAGCTAGGTATATTAATTTGTCATAACGAAAACGAGGTAATGTACCACGAACTCAAATAAACAAAAAAGAAATAAAAACAACATAAATAAACATTATAAAACTAATAAAATCTGCACCTATAAATATTATAACAAATATAAAACTCATAAATAAAATATTTGCATATTCCGCTATAAAAATTAAAGCAAATCCTCCTCTTCTATATTCTACATTAAATCCTGATACCAATTCAGATTCACCTTCAGCAAAATCAAAGGGAGTTCGATTTGTCTCTGCTAAACTTGAAACAAACCAAATTAAACTTAAAGGAATAGCTATAAAAATAAACCAAATTGACTGTTGATAAATATATAAATCAAATAAACTAAATCTTCCAATTAAAACTAAAAAAGACAATAAAATTAAAAAAAAACTTACTTCATAAGAAATAGTTTGAGCAACAGCACGTATACCACCTAATATTGAATAATTTGAATTAGATGATCATCCAGAAATTATAATCATATAAACCCCTAAACTAGAACAACACAAAAAAAATAAAATAGCAAAAGAAAAGTTTAAAAAATAGCTTGATAAAGGAAAACATAATCATATTCTTAAAGCCAAAAATAAACTTAAAGCAGGAGAAATATAATAAACTAAATAATTAGATAATATTGGATTTGTTTGTTCCTTAGAAAACAACTTAATTGCATCTCTAAAAGGCTGTAAAATTCCAATAAAACCAACCTTATTTGGTCCTTTCCGAATTTGAATATAACCAAGAACTTTACGTTCTAATAAAGTTAAAAAAGCTACTCCTACTAATACTCCAACTACTAATAATAGTATATTTAAAATAACAAGAAAAAAATCACTAATTAAAATAAAAATTTATTACCTGTAAATAATTACATAAAATGATTCTAAATCAATTGCACTAATCTGCCAAAGTAACTTAATTTCATTCAAAAAAATAAATAAAAATATTAAATTTATGGTCCTCTCGTACTAAAAAATTTTAAATTTCTAAAGATAGAAACCAACCTGGCTCACACCGGTTTAAACTCAGATCATGTAAAATTTTAAAAGTCGAACAGACTTAATTAATCAGCTCCTGCACCAATTATTAATTTTAATCCAACATCGAGGTCGCAAACAAATTTTTAAATAAGAACTTTAAAAATATATTACGCTGTTATCCCTAAGGTAATTTATTTTAAATTTAAAAATTTCTAGAAAATAAATTTACAAATAAATAATTATTTAAATAAAAAAGTTTAATCAATTTTTTAATCACCCCAACCAAATAATTAATATATAAATAAATTTTAATAATTCTAAAAAACTATATAAAATATTAACTATAAAACTCTATAGGGTCTTCTCGTCTTTTAAAATCATTTCAGCCTTTTAACTAAAAAGTTAAATTCAATTTTATTAAAATTGAGACAGTAATTTTCTCGTCCAATCCTTCATTCCAGCTTTCAATTAAAAAACTATTTATTATGCTACCTTTGTACAGTCAAAATACTGCAGCTATTTAAATTTTTATTCATTGAGCAGACTAGACTTTATATTTTATTCAAAAAGACATGTTTTTAATAAACAGGCGAAAAATAAATTTGCCGAATTCCTTAACTTTACCTTTCAAAATCATTTATATTACACAAATAAATTTACTAATTTAATCATAAAAACAAAAATTAAATAATTTAATTTTTCTTTTTAATAAAATAATTAAAATTTTTAAAAATTCAAAATAATAATATTATAACTTTTATATTATAAAAAGATTTACAATTCTAGTAAAACTAAAATATTAAATAAATAAAATTTTTAATAATTAAATTTAAAGCTTATCCCCTAAACTTTTAGATTTTAAAATAAACTAAATAAAAAAATATAAAGTTAAATTTTAAAAACAAAATTTAATTTTTTTCTTAAAAAACTAGATATATTAATAAACGAAAAACGTTTCATTGCTAAAAATTTATATAAAAAAATTATAAAACAATTAAATAATAAATTTTTAGATCTTATTAATTCGAGAAAATTAATTAATTAACTTTTAATAAATCAACCCTGATACACAAGGTACAAAAAATAAATTTTTCTTTTTTTAATATAAAAACTTTAAATTTTCATTTTCATTACTAATCAACTATAAAAATTAATATTTTTTAATTTTTTAAACTAAAATTTAAGTTTATTCTAAAATACTAAAATAATAAATTATTTAATAATCTAATTATATTGAAACCAATAAATCCTTTTAATGTAAATAAAAAACTTCTTTAAAGCTTTAATTAGAAAATCAACCTAGATACACTTTCCAGTACATCTACTATGTTACGACTTGTTCCAATTTAAATGAAAATGACGGGCAATATGTGCACATTTTAGAGCAAATTATCAGATTATAAATTTTTAAATCTTACAAACAAATCCTCTTTCATAATTATTTTAAATAATTAATTTATATTTTAAACACAAAAATTGTAATCCATAGTTTCTTTTAAAAACTGCACCTTGATCTGAAATAATTTTTTATTTAAATTATTAGAATATTAATTTCCTAATAAAATATTCACTTAAAACGACGATATACAAACATTTTTAAAAGTAAAGTAAATCGTGGATTATCAATTATACTACAGATTCCTCTGAATTGAATAAAATACCGCCAAATTTTTTAATTTTAAAGACCTTATTCTATTAATATTTTAAATTTTAAATTTACAAAATAAAATAATAGGGTATCTAATCCTAGTCTTTCCTTAAAATTTTATAAAATCATTATAAACTTAAAAACTTAATAATTTTAAAATTTCACTTAATAAAATTATCATAAAATTTTCTCTTAAATAATTTATTATATTCAAAACTTATTATTTTGCTTTATTTGTTTAACCGCAATTGCTGGCACAAATTTAATTAAAACTTTATTATATTACTAATTTATTCATTTAAAAATATAAACTTAAAATTATTAACTAAAAAATAATCTATCTAAAAATTAAATTCTTTATAATATAAATATAAATAAAAAATAAACAAGCCAAAATAAAACTTTAAAAATTCTATATTGTATTAAAAACAAAATTTTTAATAATATAAAAAATTTAAATCTTAATTTTCTTAAAAATAAATATATTTAAATATAAAAAAAATTCTTTCTTTTATTTATAACTTTAAAGGTACTAAAAAAATTTAAATTCCTCCTTAAAAATATTCAAAATATTGGAAAAATTTTGCAAAACACGTAAAATAATTTTTTTAAAACTGTGTGCCCCAATACACAATTTTTTGATTTTTTACAAGAAAAACAAAAACCAAATTTAAATTTCAAAATATTTTAAAATTTTATAATTTTAAAATTTTATTAATAAATAAAATTAAATAAATAAAATTAAATAAATAAAATTAAATAAACAAAATTAAATAAACAAAATTATATAAATAAAACTATATTAATAAAACTATATAAATAAAACTATATAAATAAAAAAACCTTTTAAATTTAATTTTTCAACTTGAAAATCTTTAAAATTATTATAATATATTAATTTATTATAAAATTCAAATTTAATAATAAAATAAAGTTTTATAGAATAATTATATTACTAAAATTTATAACTAATTATTTTAAAAATATTAATTTTAAAAAATTTAAATAAAAATAAATTTTTTATAAAAACTAAATAATTTACTAAATTATAAATTGTCTTACAATATAAATTTATTAAAAAATTTAAAAATAATAATTAAATAAAATTTTATAAAATAATTATATTTAAAAGAAACAACTAATAATTATTTTAATAATTTAAATTTTCTAATAAAATTAATCTTTCTATATAAATAAATATTATATAAATTTTAATTTTCCTTTATTATTAATTTTAATATATTATTTATATGAATTTACAACTTTTTTTTTATTTTATGTAGTATTATATTTATATTATATTTTAATATTTAATATAATATTTATAATTATTTTATTTATTATTAATTTAATTATTATATTAATATTATAATTATTATATTTATATAACAATTATAATTTATATATATATATTATATTTATTATTATTATATAAGTATTAAATTATAATATAATAATAATCAATATACGTATATTGGACTATGTCTACAATATAATAATATAAGTTATTATAGTAAAATATATAATATCGGATATCTTTATAACTAACAATTTAATATTTATATAATAATATGTTTTTTCTTTTCCGTTATTAAACGGTTCTTATTCATATACTATGTTGGGTATATATTTAGATCCTGAATAAACAAAAAATCTTGCTTCTACCCTTATTATTTAATTTAAGTATATATATATAATATTTTATATTAATATATATGTATATATAAATATAATATATTAATATATAAAAAATTTTCTATATATTAAGTCATTATATAAATTATAAAAATTATATCTATATAAATATTAAATTTTTAATAAACAAAAAACGAAAATTTTTCTTTCACCCCTTTTGGACAATCTCCCACTTTCGGGTTAAAAAGCATGTTTTTTTACAATTCTAATTTTCAAAAAATTTTTAAAAAAAAATCAATTTTAAAAAATTAAAATACATAAAAAATATTAATTTATTTTTTTCACTTTTCGTTTAATTTTTTTATTTATGAC